ATCTACTGAACTTTACAATCCTTGGGTTTATACCAACAAACAAAAAGTCGAAAGTTTCAACAACGAGTTTCTAAATCGAATTCAAGTTCTAGACAAAGAATATATTGTTTTGAATATATTCGATACAAGGACTCGATTATGTAATGACGAGTCTACAAAAGAATACTTATCTAAAAGGTATGATCCTTTGTTGAACGGATCATATCGGAAAACAATCTATAAAAACCCTTCACCTCCAATCCTAAAAAAAACTTCGAAAGAAAAGTTCATAGAGAAATTGGAGATAAATCGGATTCATGGTATTCTTATTCCCGATACGGATTACCACGAATTTGAACAGAAAAAAAATAGATTTGATAGAAAATCATTATCAACAGAAATTATTGATTTCTTAAGTTTAATCAATCAATTTTTTAGAGGATTGGGATCCAATCCAAATTGGAAGGATCTTTCTTTATTTTCAGAAAGAAGAATAGATTCGGAAAAGGGAAGAAAATATTTAAACTATTTATTAACTCAAATAGGAACTGATCCTAATGAAATTAACAGAAAATCAATTAGGATAAAAGAAATCAGTAAAAAAGTTCCTCGATGGTCATACAAATTAATCACCGAGTTAGAACAACAATCAGGAGAATATCCAGAAGAGGCACCAGGAGAGTATCAAATTCGTTCAAGAAAGAGTAAACGGGTAGTCATTTTTACTGCTACCAAAGAGGATACTGATCCTAATACTATGGATACTAATACGGATAATGAACCAGAGGAAGTGGCTTTGATACGGTATTCACAACAATCAGACTTTCGGCGAGGTATAATCAAAGGTTCTATGCGAGCCCAAAGACGTAAAATAGTTATTTGGGAATTGTTTCAAGCAAATGTGCATTCCCCTCTCTTTTTGGACAGAATAGAAAAATCCCCTCTTTTTTCTTTTGATATCTCCGGGTTGATTCAATTCATTTTTGGAAATTGGGTGAGGAAAGGGGAAGCATTCAAAATTGTAGAGTATACAAAAGAGCAAACAAAAAGAGAAGAAATAAAAGAGAAGAACAAAAGAAAAGAGAAAGTTCGAATAGAGATAGCAGAGGCCTGGGATACCATTCCATTTGCGCAAATAATAAGAGGGTACATGTTATTAAGTCAATCCGTTTTTAGAAAATCTATTCTATTACCTTCATTGATAATTGCAAAAAATATTGGCCGTATATTCCTATTGCAAGTTCCTGAATGGTCTGAGGATTTACAGGAATGGAATAGAGAGATGCATGTTAAATGTACCTATAATGGTGTTCCATTATCCGAAACGGAATTTCCAAAAAATTGGTTGACAGATGGTATTCAGATAAAAATCTTATTTCCTTTCTGTCTGAAACCTTGGCACAAATCGAAACTACAATCTTCTGAAGAAGATTTAATGAAAAAGAAAAAAGAAAAAGATGATTTTTGTTTTTTAACAGTTTGGGGAATGGAAACTGAACTTCCTTTTGGTTCGCCCCGAAAACGCCCTTCCTTTTTTAAACCCATTTTTAACGAACTTGAAAAAAAAATTGGAAAATTAAAAAAGAAGTATTTTCAAGTTCTAATAGTTATTAAAGAAAAAACAAAATTAGTTTCAAAAGAAATAAAGAAAAGGGTTATCAAATGGATTATTTTTCTAAAACAAATGATAAAAGAACTTTCAAAAGTAAATCCAATTTTATTATTTCGACTAAGAAAAGTCGAAAGAGATGAATCGAGTGAAATGAAAGAAGAAAAAGATTCAATAATCAACAATCAGATAATTCACGAATCATTTAGTGAAATTGTAGCTCCGAGTTACACAAATTCTTCATTGACCGAAAAAAAAATCAAGGATTTCACTCAGAGAAGAAGTACAATTCGAAATGAAATTGAAAGAATGACAAAAGAGAAAAACAAAGTGACTCAAAAAAGAAAACTAAATGTTAGTTCTAACAAAAGAAGTTATAATACTAAAAGATTCGAAAAATGGCAAATATTCAAAAGAAAAAATGCTCGATTAATTTGTAAATTACCCCTTTTTTTCAAATTTTTAATTGAAAGAATCTACACGGATCTAATTTTATCTATCATTAATATTCCGAGAATGAATACAGAACTTTTTTTTGAATCAACAAAACAAATTTTTGATAAATCTCTTTACAATAATGAAAAAAAGCAAGAAAGAATTAATAAACAAAAGACAAATCCAATTACGTTTATTTCGACTATAAAAAAGTCACTTGATATTATTAGTAATAAGCAAACAAATTCATATATGTTTTATGACTTATCCTACGTGTCACAAGCATATGTATTTTATAAATTATCACAAATTCAAGTTAGTAACTCGTCTAAATTAAAATCAGTTTTTCAATATCAAGGAATCCCTTTTTTTCTTAAGCCTGAAATAAAGGATTATTTTGAAACACAAAGAAGGGTTCATTCGAAATTAGGGGATAAGAAACTTCCAAGTTCTAAAATGAATCACTGGAAAAACTGGTTAAGAGGACAGTATCAATACAATTTATCCGAGATCAGATGGTCTAGATTAATACCCCAAAAATGGCGAAATAGAGTTAATCGGCATCGTATAGCTAAAAAGGCAAATTTTAAAAAATTGCATTCATATGAAAAAGACCAATTAATTGATTCCAACAAAGAAAAACAATTTGAAGTAGATTCATTATATAATCAAAAAGATAATTTTCAAAAAGACTCTAGATATGATCTTTTATCATATAAATTTCTTTATTATGAAAATAAAAAGGAATGCTTTTTTTATAGATCTCCGTTTCAAAGAAATAAGAACCGAGAGATTTCTTATAACACGCATAAAGCAAGCCTTTTTAATATGCTTAGTAACATCCCTATCAATAATTATCTAGGAAAGGTTGATATTATATATATCGAAAAAAAGGCCGATAGAAAATATTTTGATTGGAAAATTCTCAATTTTTATCTTAGACAAAAAGGCCATATTGACACCTGGATCACGATCGATACCAACAGCAATCAAAATCCTAAAATTCGTACTAATTATTCTAAAATAATTCCTAAAAAAGATTTTTTTTATCTTATGATGATTCCAGAAATCAATTCAACAAACTTCCACAACGTATTTTTTGATTGGATGGGAATGAATGAAAAAATGCTAAAGCGTCCCATATCGAATCTGGAACTTTGGTTCTTCCCAGAATTTGTGTTACTTTATAATGCATATAAAACGAACCCTTGGTTTATACCAACCAAACTCCTCCTTTTAAATTGGAATAGAAACGAAAACAATAGTAGTGAAAATAAACAGATCAATGAAAACCAAAAGGGAAGGTTTTTGATGCCATCGAATAAAACTAAAAAGCATAAAAATCAAGAACAAAAAGAACCCACAACCCGAGGAGATCTTAGACCTATTCTTTCACAACAAAAAGATAGTCAAGAAAATTATGCAAAATCAGACATGAAAAAGGGGAAAAAGAAAAAACAATACAAAAGCAATACGGAAGCAGAACTAGATTTGTTCCTAAAACGTTATATGCTTTTTCAATTGAAATGGAGCGATATTTTGAATCAAAGAATGATCAATAATATCAAGGTATATTGTCTCCTACTTAGACTGATAGATCCGAGAAAAATTACTATATCCTCGATTCAAAAGAGAGAAATGAGTTTGGATATAATGCTAATTCAGAAGAATTTAACTCTTACACAATTAATGAAAAAGGGAATATTGATTATAGAACCCATTCGTCTGTCTGGAAAAAACGATGGACAATTAATTATGTATCAAACCATAGGTATTTCGTTGGTTCATAAGAGTAAGCACCAAACTAATCAAAAATACCAAGAACAAAGAAATGTTTCTAAGAATGATTTTGATAAAGCTATTTCACCACATCAAAGAATAGTTGGAAATAGAAATTTGGATTTGCTTGTTCCTGAAACTATTTTATCGTTTAGACGTCGTAGAAAATTGCGAATTCAAATTTGTTTCAATTCAAAGAAGAAAAATGATGTAGATATAAATCCAGTATTTTGGAACGGAAAGAACATAAAAAGCAGTAGTCAAGTTTCGCATGACAGTAACCATCTTGATAGAGAGAAAAATCAATTAATAAAATTAAAGCTCTTTCTTTGGCCTAATTATCGATTAGAAGATTTAGCTTGCATGAACCGTTATTGGTTTGATACCAATAATGGAAGTCATTTCAGTATGTTAAGGATACAAATGTATCCACGATTGAAAATTCGTGGATAATATAAATAAATATAGTTTTTCTATATATTATATCCTATTCTATATATCATATCCTATAACCTATATATAATATAGGTTATATGAAAGTAAAGAAATAGACAGATCACATGCCACAAATTTCATTTTCATATCCAATATGAAATGAATAATGTCTCAATTAGGTCTTGAAATGAATCAACAGAACCTTCTTCATTTTAGATCTAAATTATTCGCTGCGAAAATGTACCAATGCCTTTCTATCCCTATCGAACTCCAATTTGAAATTGGATTGATTTGAATTCCAAAAATTAGGAGTTTATAAAAAAATTCGGATTAGATTATTCTATATACCACATTCGAATTAATGGCATTATTATTACTGATCAGTAAAATCCATATCTGAAAAAAGGAAGAGGGGCATTTTTTTTTATGGTAAAAAATTCATTCATTTCGGTTATCTCTCAAAAAGAAAACGAAGAAAACAGAGGGTCTGTTGAATTTCAAGTATTCAGTTTGACTACTAAGATAAAGAGACTTACTTCACATTTGGAATTGCACAAAAAAGACTTTTCGTCTCAGAGAGGTTTACGGAAAATTTTGGGAAAACGTCAACGACTGCTGGCCTATTTGTCAAAAAAAAATAGAGGACGTTATAAAGAATTAATTGGAGAGTTGGATATTCGAGAGATAAAAACTCGTTAATTTGAAGCGTGATACCATTATTTGTATTTGAGCTTAGTCGTTTTAATTTTGATGAACTTCTTTTTACTTTCAGCAATGCATGGAAGAATGACTCGGGAAAAAACTTATGATTGCACCAACTACAAGAAAAGACCTCATGATAGTCAATATGGGCCCTCACCACCCATCAATGCATGGTGTTCTTCGGCTGATCGTTACTCTCGATGGTGAAGATGTTATTGACTGTGAACCGATATTGGGTTATTTACATAGAGGGATGGAGAAAATTGCGGAAAATCGAACAATTATACAATATTTGCCTTATGTAACACGTTGGGATTATTTAGCTACTATGTTCACAGAAGCAATAACCGTAAATGGACCCGAACAGCTAGGTAATATTCAAGTACCTAAAAGGGCTAGCTATATAAGAACTATTATGTTGGAATTGAGTCGTATCGCTTCCCATTTGTTATGGCTCGGTCCTTTTATGGCCGATATTGGGGCACAGACTCCTTTCTTCTATATTTTTCGAGAACGAGAATTGATATATGACCTATTCGAAGCTGCTACCGGTATGCGCATGATGCATAATTATTTTCGTATCGGAGGAGTCGCTGCTGATCTGCCTCATGGCTGGATAGATAAATGTTTAGATTTTTGCGATTATTTTTTAACCGGGGTTGCTGAATATCAAAAGCTTATTACACGGAATCCTATTTTTTTAGAACGAGTTGAGGGCGTAGGCATTATTGGGACAGAAGAAGCAATAAATTGGGGTTTATCGGGCCCAATGCTACGAGCTTCTGGAATACAATGGGATCTTCGTAAAGTTGATCGTTATGAGTGTTATGATGAATTTGATTGGGAGATTCAATGGCAAAAAGAGGGGGATTCATTAGCTCGGTATTTAGTACGAATCAGTGAAATGACAGAATCCATAAAAATTATCCAACAGGCTCTGGAAGGAATTCCAGGGGGACCATATGAGAATTTAGAAATCCGACGTTTTGATACAATAAAAGACCCTGAATGGAATGATTTTGAATATCGATTTATTAGTAAAAAACCTTCTCCAGGTTTTGAATTGTCCAAGCAAGAACTTTATGTAAGAGTCGAAGCACCAAAAGGAGAACTCGGAATTTTTCTGCTAGGAGATCAGAGTGTTTTTCCTTGGAGATGGAAAATTCGACCACCGGGTTTTATCAACTTGCAAATTCTTCCTCAGTTGGTTAAAAGAATGAAATTGGCTGATATTATGACGATACTAGGTAGCATAGATATCATTATGGGAGAAGTTGATCGTTGAAATGATAATTGATACAACAGAAATACAAGCTATCAATTCTTTTTCCAAATTGGAATTCTTAAAAGAAATCTATGGGATCATATGGATGCTTGTCCCTATTTTGACTCTTGTATTAGGAATCATATTAGGTGTACTAGTAATTGTTTGGTTAGAAAGAGAAATATCTGCAGGGATACAACAACGTATTGGACCCGAATACGCTGGGCCTTTGGGAATTCTTCAAGCTCTAGCAGATGGTACAAAACTACTTTTCAAAGAAAATATTCTTCCATCTAGAGGAGATACTCGTTTATTCAGTATCGGGCCATCCATAGCAGTCATATCCATTCTACTAAGTTATTCAGTAATTCCTTTTAGTTATCGCCTTATTCTATCTGATCTTAATATTGGTGTTTTTTTGTGGATCGCCGTTTCAAGTCTTGCTCCTATTGGGCTTCTTATGTCGGGATATGGATCAAATAATAAATATTCCTTTTTAGGTGGATTAAGGGCTGCAGCTCAATCAATTAGTTATGAAATACCATTAACTCTATGTGTATTATCAATATCTCTACGTGCGATTCGTTAAGAAAAAAAATTCACCTATTTATTTTCTTTCTAGCAAGATTCTAGCAAGAAAGTTAAATGAATATCCATTTTTTTTATTCATCATTGGGGGTTGATGAACTAAAACAGATAGTTATATGAGTGAAATAAAACAACTTACCAATTTGCTGTTAAAAGAATTCAATCTCATTTCCTATGTACAAGAATTAAGTGAAAGTCAACATAACCAACCGCAACTGTTTACCCCAAGATTGGTTGATTAATCATCATGGCTTGAAGCGGGTTCAAAAGATCAACTGTATGGGGTTTTGACTAATAGATGTATTACCCTAATGGGAGATTCACAACAATGAGTGGATGGTTAGGAAGACCAAGATACACAAAGGATTAGTAATGGAGATTCGAGAAATTATCCAACAGGATATTTTTTTATGGATTAAAGTAATTCGATTGGGGCTTTAAGTTAGTAGAAATGATTAAGAAGTATTCCCCGCGATTTCGATCCAGAGTATGTTCCTATCCACTTTTTAAGTAAATAACTATCAAGAACGAAGAAATTTTTTACTTTGAATAATAACCCTTTTTCTGAGAAAGGAGAATAGGAACGAAATAAAATAGAAAGACTAGAATTGCAAAAAAATCGTTTTTTATTCAGAACTATATTTATTTTTATTTCTATCAATAAAATAAATTCTTGTTATGTAATGCAATGTCTAATTCTTTTTCGTAA